GCTTGGGCTTCTGTTGCTGACATAAAAACATCCCTTTCCATGTCTTCGGATACAACCCACAAAGGATTGCCCGTTCTTTGTACATAAACCTTTGTTAGGATTTCGCGAATTCTCAGTAGTTCTTCCACTTCCAAGATAAATTCCCCTGTTTGTGACTCATAAAAAGAACTAGCAGGTTGGTGAATCATAACCCTGATGAATTGATATAACATCATTAATGGTTCTTCTATCTCGCAAGATTGGGCGGGCTAAAGGGATAAAAAAATAACAAGAAAAAAAATTGAACAACCGTACGGGCATCTTTTGTGCATTGCATACGGCTCTGCAATGGAATTTACTCCTCCTATCTATCCCCTCCCCCTTCCATCGAAGAAAGAAATGGAATACATACAATTTAGATCGTGGAATAATCCATTTACCGTCCTTCTTTTCGTAAGAGTCAAAAAATACTATGATGGTTCTGTTGCTTTCTATATATTTATTTCGTCGGTGATTTAGCAATCCCAAAGTGTCTTTCTGATACGATTAAATAAGGAAATACTTTTTTTTTTTTTTTCATTTTCGTACTCTTTCTTTCATAAATATAAGAAAAAAGGCTTCCAGTGTGGAATAAAAACGGTTTGTGACGCTGAAATGTACTCCCGACACATAAGATCAAATCGGAAATAACCTTTGTTTCATACTACTATCTCGATACAAAATCTCATGTTCTGAAAAAACAATAATGGTTTGTTCATATCGAACTCAAAGTGCCATGCTATTATTACTTATTATTCATATTCGATATGGCGAAGGCATAGTCTTTTTTTATTTTTTCAAATAAAAACCATTGGCGCCAAGCGTGAGGGAATGCGAGACGTTTGGTAATTTCTCCCCCAACCAGAATGAAAGATCCCATTGAAGCAGCTAATCCTATGCATATTGTATGCACATCGGGTGGCACAAATTGCATAGTATCATAAATGGCTATTCCGGTTATTACCTCTCCGCCAGGAGAGTTTATAAACAAATAAAGATCCCTAGTATTATCTTCTATACTGAGATATACCATGAGACCAACAATTTGATTCGATATCTCGCTATCAACTTCTTGTCCTAAAAAAAGCAATCTTTCTCGATGAAGTCGGTTGATTAGGACAAAATTCTATCCCTTAGTAACCGTACGTGCACCTTTGGATGCATACGGTTCAAAAACAAAAATGGTGAAAACAAAAAGAATCAATGTGTCGATTCAAGTCTTATTTCTTTTTTTATAACAGATTTTTGTTTTTCTAATGAAGGGCTTCTTCCATTTTTCAAAAAACATGGGACCAAAAAAAACAAAAATTACTGAACTTAGTGAACTAACCTTCATTGATGTATTGTTTCATCGAAATTCAAATCACGATGTCATTTTCTTGTTCCTGAATGGACCCTTTCAATTCTTTTAGGTTCATGTTCTACTCCGGGTAAAGATCTGTCGGAATTCCATTTGCACATATAGGGCAAATGATCTCAGTACCACTTCTTTTTTCTACAACTTCTTTTTTTTTTATTCATTTCATACTTTCCCTCAGCTATTCAATGTATTCATCATACCCTTATTACATTGATTGGTAGTTTGAGATCATTTCTCTTTATTCCTCTTTTTAGATCATTTCTCTTTTTAGATCATTTCTCTTTTTAGATCATTTCTCTTCATTCCTCTATAGTAAACAAAACATAAAAATCTTTATGATAAAAACATAAAAATCTCTATGATAATGAGAAAAACATAAGAATATTTATGAGAAAAACATAAGAATATTTATGATACAAGTAATAATCGTACATATATTATATTATATTACTATATTACCAATTTGGTATTTTCTGAACGGAGCCTAGATACTTTATTTTAATTTTTATTTTTATTTTTATTTTATTTTATTTTATTTTCTCGGTCCAAGTCAACCATAAATTCTTCCAAATTGGTAATATGGATCCCAAATATAAATTGATCTAATTGCACTTCGCGCTCCGAATGATTGATGGTTCAATCAATATTTCTTAGGCGAAAGAGAGGATATCTCGATCGGGAGAGAGAACGGGTAAATCCCATATGACCCAATATGTCTGACAAGTCGCACTATATGTCAACCCAAACTGCATCTTCCTCTCCAGGACTACGAAAAGGTACTTTCGGAACACCAATGGGCATTAAATTAATGCAAAAAAAAAAAAAGCAAAAAAAAATGGTATACTATACTTCACTTTAATATGGAAACGTAACAATGGGTTTGTTGTCTTCATCATTTTTTTTTTTTTTCTTTTTATTGTATTTTATACATATTAGACATAGATTGTAAGGTTCATAGAAGAAGATAGAATGAATAAAGAACCCATTTTAACGAATGGGGCGATCGTGTGAATGATAAACAAGTATCTATACATTCGTTCCCCCAAAAGGGCTCAATCCCCATTGCGTATTGGTACTTATCCGGTATAGAATAAATCTGCTTCTCTTTGTTCTTACGAACATAAATGTTCCCTTATTTTCAATAGGAACAGAATAAATATTAACCCTTTCTCATACAGAATCTACTGAAAAGATTAGGTACAGAGTATAGTCTTTTCCAATGCGATAAAGTTACATAGTTTCTATTTATTTTTGAAAAAGGGGTATTTCCATGGGTTTGCCTTGGTATCGTGTTCATACTGTCGTATTGAATGATCCCGGTCGATTGATTTCTGTCCATATAATGCATACAGCTCTAGTTTCTGGTTGGGCCGGTTCGATGGCTCTATACGAATTAGCGGTTTTTGATCCCTCTGACCCCGTTCTTGATCCAATGTGGAGACAAGGTATGTTCGTTATACCTTTCATGACTCGCTTAGGAATAACCAATTCATGGGGCGGTTGGAGTATTTCAGGAGGAACTATAACGAATCCGGGTATTTGGAGTTATGAAGGTGTGGCGGGGGCACATATTTTCTTTTCCGGCTTGTGCTTCTTGGCAGCTATCTGGCATTGGGTCTATTGGGACCTAGCAATATTCTCTGATGAACGTACGGGAAAACCTTCTTTAGATTTGCCCAAGATCTTTGGAATTCATTTATTTCTCTCAGGGTTGGCTTGCTTTGGCTTTGGCGCATTTCATGTAACAGGCTTGTATGGCCCTGGAATATGGGTGTCCGATCCTTATGGGCTAACTGGAAAAGTGCAATCTGTAAATCCAGCGTGGGGTGCGGAAGGTTTTGATCCTTTTGTTCCGGGAGGAATAGCCTCTCATCATATTGCAGCGGGTACATTGGGCATATTAGCGGGCCTATTCCATCTTAGTGTCCGTCCGCCTCAACGGCTATACAAAGGATTACGTATGGGCAATATTGAAACTGTACTTTCCAGTAGTATCGCTGCTGTTTTTTTTGCAGCTTTCGTAGTTGCTGGAACTATGTGGTATGGTTCAGCAACTACCCCAATCGAATTATTTGGTCCCACTCGTTATCAGTGGGATCAGGGATACTTCCAGCAAGAAATATATCGAAGAGTTGGTGCCGGACTATCCGAGAATCTGAGTTTATCAGAAGCTTGGTCTAAAATTCCCGAAAAATTAGCCTTTTATGATTACATTGGTAATAATCCAGCAAAAGGGGGATTATTCAGAGCAGGCTCAATGGACAGCGGGGATGGCATAGCTGTCGGGTGGTTAGGACATCCCATCTTTAGAGATAAAGAAGGTCGCGAGCTTTTTGTACGTCGTATGCCTACTTTTTTTGAAACATTCCCGGTAGTTTTGGTAGATGGAGACGGGATTGTGAGAGCCGATGTTCCTTTTAGAAGGGCAGAATCGAAGTATAGTGTCGAACAAGTAGGTGTAACTGTGGAGTTCTATGGTGGGGAACTCAATGGAGTCAGTTATAGTGATCCCGCTACTGTGAAAAAATATGCTAGACGTGCCCAATTAGGTGAAATTTTTGAATTAGACCGGGCTACTTTGAAATCTGATGGTGTTTTTCGTAGTAGTCCGAGGGGTTGGTTCACTTTTGGGCATGCTACGTTTGCTTTACTCTTCTTTTTCGGACACATTTGGCATGGCGCTAGAACCTTGTTCAGAGATGTTTTTGCTGGTATTGATCCAGATTTGGATGCTCAAGTGGAATTTGGAGCATTCCAAAAACTGGGAGATCCAACTACAAGAAGACAAGTAGTCTGATACAATACTACTCTGATATCTTTCTTCTCTATTTTCTTTTTTTGATTTGACATAGATATCAGAGAAATCTTGACTTGAATCACCATCTTTTCTTTGATTTTTTTTTTCTTTCTAATGATCCCAAATAAATAGGTGTGGAAGCTATAATTGTAAACCGCGATCGAATCTATGGAAGCATTGGTTTATACATTCCTCTTAGTCTCGACTTTAGGAATAATTTTTTTCGCTATCTTTTTTCGAGAACCGCCCAAGGTTCCGACTAAAAAAATGAAATGATTTTTCATTATATCAATTGAAGTAATGAGCCTCCCATACCCATATTGGGAGGCTCATTACTTCAACTAGTCCCCGTGTTCTTCGAATGGATCTCTTAATTGTTGAGAGGGTTGCCCAAAAGCAGTATATAAAGCGTACCCAGTAAAGCTTACAAGTAAACCAGATATAAAGATGGCAACTAGGGTTGCGGTTTCCATTTCTAGATAACTTCAAGATCACAATGGATCTACGATAAGATCGTTTATTTATTTATTTACAACTACAATGAAATGGTATACAAAGTCAACAGATCTTAAGCAATGATTAAATAGGATTTTTGGTATGGCTACACAAACTGTTGAGGGTAGTTCTAGATCTCGTCCAAGATCTACTAATGTAGGGGGTTTATTGAAACCATTGAATTCGGAATATGGTAAAGTAGCTCCGGGCTGGGGAACTACCCCACTTATGGGGGTCGCAATGGCTCTATTTGCGATATTCCTATCTATTATTTTAGAAATTTATAATTCTTCCGTTTTACTGGATGGAATTTTAATGAGTTAGCTTCATAGGAACTAGAAAGTTCTAGTTTTTCAATCAAACAAAAAATTACTTACAAAAAATTACTTAAGACTCGGGTTTCTAGCCCATTCTGGTAGTTCGATCGTGGAAATTTATTGTTTCGGTATTTCCGGAATATGAGTGTGTGACTTGTTATAATTGATCCTATTGATAATACAGAGAATGGTCTGTCATCTCTATCAAGATGATTCTACCTCGTCGGATATTTATTCTAGTATCTGGAGCACAGAATATAAATATATGGAATAGATCAAGAAAAGAAATATTTGAACTATGATTCATACCTACTATTCAGTCAGACCTCGCGACCGGACTCAAAAAAACTTTGTCAAATAGGTATTTTCTAAATCAAACGATTTTTATTCCTTCAGACTTATTTTGATCGAAGGACAACTATTTCTCTAGATTTTATTGAGTCATTACATCCATTTATTGAATAAGTGATGATCAAAGGGTTCTGACTCAGAGAACCTTTGCGTTAGCTTGGGCTTTATTAAATCACCGTGGTTCTAGTATGAATCTGAGGTTTCAATTGATTCATAGGGTCTCAACAAGAGAATTCCTATCAAACAATAGTAAAACAAGAGTCAACCCACATTACGCACAAAAAAAACAAATAAGAAATAAAAAAGAAATAGGGAATAGAAGATTCAAGAGGCCTGTAACAATTAACATAAAAAAAAAAAAAGAAGGACAGAGGAGCCAACTTGATATTTCTGGCATTATCATCACAAAGAATAGATTCCGGATTTTTGTTATTTCGTATCTTCGGAGCAAATCCGAATATCGAATTAAAATTAAGTAGCTAATAAGTTTTGAACTTTCTATCTATTACATATCCGTTAAAACCCGTATTTGTGTGTTTCCGCTTGAGCCGTACGAGATGAAATTCTCATATACGGTTCTCAGAGGGGGAGTCTCTTTCCTTGGGTTACCTATCTCAATAAAGTATATGATTGGTTCGAGGAACGTCTCGAGATTCAGGCGATTGCAGATGATATAACTAGTAAATATGTTCCTCCTCATGTCAACATATTTTATTGTCTCGGGGGTATCACACTTACTTGTTTTTTAGTACAAGTAGCTACAGGTTTTGCTATGACTTTTTACTATCGTCCGACCGTTACAGAGGCTTTTTCCTCTGTTCAATACATAATGACCGAAGCCAACTTTGGTTGGTTAATCCGATCAGTTCATCGATGGTCAGCAAGTATGATGGTTCTAATGATGATCCTGCACGTATTTCGTGTGTATCTCACAGGTGGATTTAAAAAACCCCGCGAATTAACTTGGGTTACAGGTGTGATTCTGGGCGTATTGACTGCATCTTTTGGTGTAACTGGGTATTCCTTACCTTGGGACCAAATTGGTTATTGGGCAGTAAAAATCGTGACAGGAGTACCTGAAGCAATTCCTGTAATAGGATCGCCTTTGGTAGAGTTATTACGCGGAAGTACTAGTGTTGGCCAATCCACTCTGACCCGTTTTTATAGTTTACACACTTTTGTATTGCCTCTTCTTACTTCCGTATTTATGTTAATGCATTTCCCAATGATACGTAAGCAAGGTATTTCAGGTCCTTTATAGAGAAGACAGATCATAGATATTTGTAATTGATCATATATAATTTCGGTGAGGAACAATACTCTTGTATTTTATTGCTAAAAATATGGATTATTGAAAAAATAAGACATGTTATTTGGATACTTCTCTTCAACTCTGAAGTATTGTATACTTACTTGATACGAATAGTTGAAGTGGATTCTCCGAAGAGACGATGGATTATGGGAGTGTGCGACTTGAACTATTGATTGGGCCATGCAGATATATGATCCGCCACGTTGGAATTCGCAATCAAACGTGTTTCCGCATCCAACCACCACGTAAGTCCCCATACATAGCAGGGATAGGCCGGTTCGCTTGAGGATAATTTTTCTATGATCATACCCAAATCATATCATGCACGAATAGGCTCCGTAAGATCCCGTAGAATATCGAATAAGCGATGCGGCGTGATCCAATGTTCTATCTATTCCACTTCACTTATTTCTTTTATTTTATAGTATGGAAATGCATTCATTTCCTCTGCATCGATCCAGATCTATGAGACTATCGGAGTGAAATAGGGGATTTAAGGAAAAAAGGGGCTAGACTTTATTAGTAACAAGTAAATACTTTGTTTGTATGTAAGAAAATAAAAATATTACGGGGATAAACACCAATCAAAAGACACGAGACAATCCAAAAAGCACTTGCTCATGATCAAATTTGTAAGCCTACTTGGATATTGAGCATTTACCTGTAAGAACGGAATTTTTTGCAATGAATAGTTGTAACTTCGGAAAATTGAATCTGAGAAATCTTTTCTTACATAGAGTCATTATAATTATATATGTGTGGATATGTATGAAATATAGATTTTCTATGATCTATTTCTTTCATTCCTTTGATTCTTGCTCGAGCCGGATGATGAAAAATTATCATGTCCGATTCCTTCGGGGGATGGATCCATAAGAACTAAGAATTCACCTATCCCAATAACAAAGAAACCTGACTTGAATGATCCTGTATTAAGAGCTAAATTGGCTAAAGGCATGGGGCATAATTATTATGGAGAACCCGCATGGCCAAATGATCTTTTATATATTTTTCCAGTAGTTATTCTAGGTACTATTGCATGTAACGTAGGTTTAGCGGTTCTAGAACCTTCAATGATTGGTGAACCGGCGGATCCATTTGCAACGCCTTTGGAAATATTACCTGAATGGTACTTCTTTCCCGTATTTCAAATACTCCGCACAGTACCCAATAAGTTATTGGGTGTTCTTTTAATGGTTTCAGTACCAATTGGATTATTGACAGTACCCTTTTTGGAGAATGTCAATAAATTCCAAAATCCATTTCGTCGTCCAGTAGCTACAACAGTCTTTTTGATCGGTACCGCAGTAGCTCTTTGGTTAGGTATTGGAGCAACATTACCTATTGATAAATCCCTAACTTTAGGTCTTTTTTAAATTGATTCCGCCGTGAAATATCACAACATAAGTATCTAGGGAATAGTCGCTTCAAAGTGAATCTTCCCTAGATACATTAATTTTATTATACTCCATTCCGAGTGTGGATCGTGCTCAAGATTAAAAACGAATTTTCTTATCTAAAAAAGAGAAAAAAGAAAGATAACATTACAATGGATTTAAAATAAAAACTTATTTTTAGGTAAATCAATTGCGAAATGCTTCTTTAGGGTGTTCAATATCTGTTTTACATCTTCTATGCGAAAATATTCAATTCTCATAAGGTCCTCTTGGCTGTTGCTCAAAAGGTCCAATAATGTATGTATATTGGACCTTTTGAGACAATTATAGGTCCTGGAAGGCAATTCTGATTGGTCAATAAAAATACATTGCAATGGAATTGCTTTTTGATTGTTTTTCTTTAGATTAGTTAATCTATCTTGAAAGGTAAAAGAGGGTAGAGTAAACCTGTTTTTATTTTCCTTGAAGTGAATGTACTCCTCCTCCGCCTGTAGAAAAGGAATAAATAAATCAATCAAATTACGAGAAGCTTCATAAAGTGCTTCCTTAGGAGTTAAACTTCCATTCGTCCATATTTCTAGAAAAAGTATCTCTTGTTTTTTATCCCCATTCCTATAAGAATGAATACTATGATTTGCATTTCGAACAGGCATGGATACAGCATCTATAGGATAACTTCCATCTTGAGAGTTATTTGTGGGTTTCATACGATATCCGCGATCTCTCTTGATTTGTAATCCAATACACAAATCAATGGGTTCCGTCAATTTAGCTATATGCTGTGTTGTGTCAACTATTTCCACAGAAGGCGGCGCGACGATATCCTGAGCGGTTACGCATCTAGGACCCCTGACACAAATGGATGCATCTCTAACTCCATAGAGATTACTTCTTAATACAATTTCTTTCAAATTTATGAAAATTTCATGTACTGATTCTTCAATACCAGCTATCGTAGAATATTCATGTGGTACCTTCTCAGATTTTGCGCGTGTGATACATGTTCCTTCTATTTCTCCTAGTAAAGCCTTTCGCATGGCAATACCTATGGTATCGGCTTGACCTTTCATAAGCGGGGACAGAATGAAACGACCATAATAAAGACACTTACTGTCTACTCTTGATTCAACACACTTCCACTGTAGTGTTCGAGTGGATCCCACTACTTCCTCTCGAACCATACTAATATTATTATTTGATCAGATCATTAAATCATTTTTTTCTCTTGAAATCTGTTTAAGTCTTATTTCTACAAACGTCTTTTTTTAGGAGGTCGACATCCATTATGTGGCATAGGTGTTACATCACGTACGAAACTTAATAGTATACCACTTCTCCGAATGGCTCGTAATGCTCCATCTCTTCCGAGACCGGGGCCTTTTACCCTAACTTCTGCTCGTTGCATACCCTGATCAACTACTGTACGAATAGCCATAGAAGCCGCTTCTTGAGCAGCATAAGGTGTTCTTCTTCTTGGGCCTTTGAATTTAGAAGGACAAGAACCCGTGGAGGCCCAAGAAACCACCCGACCTCGTACATCTGTAACAGTTACAATGGTATTGTTGAAACTCGCTTGAACATGAATAATTCCTTTTGGTATTCTACGTCCATTTTTACGTGAACCAATTCTTGGTATGGGTTTTTTCATATTTTATTATCTCATAACATAAATATGAGTCAGAAATATACAGAAAGATACGGAGATATCTATCTCATGCTAAAACGGATCCTTTCCTTTTTTTTTTTACAAAAATCCTTCCTTTAGTTTATAAAGTTCTTTTTTATAAAGATTACCCTTGTCTTTGTTTATGTCTCGGATTGGAACAAATAACTATAATCCGTCCACGCCTGCGGATCAGTCTACATTTTTCACAAATTTTACGAACAGAAGCCCTTATTTTCATATTTAGAATTCCTTACCTTAATTCTGAATCTACTCCTTGAAAAAAAAAAATAAAGAATAATAATAAGTTTCTTGGTTTTGTAACGTCGAATTGTATCCCCACGAAAGGAATATTTAAAGCATCACCTAATCGTTCAAATCTTTCTTGCGAAGTCTATAAATTATATATACGTCCTCTGGTTGAATCATAAGGACTTACTTCGATTTTCACTCTATCTCCTGGTAGTATCCGTCGCCGGATCTTCCCTGAAACATACTCCAGAATTGGATCTTCATTATCTAAACAGACTTGGAACATGCCGTTTGGAGTTGATTCAGTAATTAAACCTTCATGAATCAATTTTTGTTCTTTCATTCCAGGTAACCCCCCTGAAGTATCAACTAATAAACTAATAGAGGAAGGGTTATATAACTAACTTTTCCTCTCTATTTCACAAATAAATGGAAAGGAAGTTAGAGATAAAATTAGGATACCCGAGGGGGAGGATCAACATATATAACACAAAAGTTCTCCCCCAATTCTTTTTAGTCGAGCTTCTCGATCTGTCATTATACCCCGAGAAGTAGAAAGAATTACAATCCCCATTCCGCCTAAAATCTTAGGAATTCGTTGATAGTTGGAATAGATTCGTAGACCGGGTCGGCTGATACGCTTGAAAATAGTTCTATATGTCCCTTTTCTAGTCCTTCTATGTCGCAGGGTTGAAACCAAGAAATATTTGTGACCTTCTTGATGTTTACGAACGTTTTCAATAAAACCCTCTTGTAGAAGTATTTTAACAATGTTTTCGGCGATATTAGTAGATGCTATTCGAACCGTTCCTTTTTTATCCATGTCAGCATTTCTTATCGAAGTTATTATATTGGCAATAGTATCCTTACCCATGAAGAACTATAATTATTGTTACCTCCTAATTTTGATATAATCAACATGTTTTTTCTTTCTTTTATTTTCATTTATATATTATTCACATTTTTATAAAGTATATGCGTGAGACACAATCTACTAATTGATCTATTTCAGATACCCTACTAGATCCTAGTCTAATCCACTAGTATTTATAATACCTCGGGAGCTAATGAAACTATTTTAGTAAAATGAAACTGTCTCAATTCCTGAGCGATCGCACCAAAAACTCGAGTTCCTTTTGGATTTCCTTCTTGATCAATAACAACTGCGGCATTGTCATCATATCGTATTATCATACCGTCGTCACGTTTGAGTTCTTTACATGTACGTACAATTACAGCCCTAATTACTTCTGATCTTTCTAGAGGCATATGGGGTACTGCTTCTTTGATTACAGCAACAATAACGTCACCAATATGAGCATATCGGTGATTCCCAGCTCCTATGATTCGAATACACATCAATTTTCGAGCTCCGCTGTTATCCGCTACATTCAAAAGGGTCTGAGGTTGAATCATATCATTTTTATTTTAATCTGTTATTTCAATACAAAGAATGAAGGAAAAAAAAGAAATATTATCTGTCCAGAAATAAATAAACTTGCGTTTTTCATCCTCAATACCTTTTTGTCTATTTATATACCCCTATCCTGCAATAATGAATTGAGTTCGTATAGGCATCTTGCACGCAGCTATTGAAATAGCTGCTCTGGCTACGGTTTCCGAGACTCCGCCCATTTCATAAAGTATTCGACCCGGTTTAACAACAGATACCCAATATTCAGGGGATCCCTTCCCCGAACCCATACGTGTTTCCGTAGGTCTGACTGTAACAGGTTTGTCGGGAAATATTCGTACCCATATTTTTCCACCACGACGCACATATCGTGTCATTGCTCTCCGTCCTGCTTCTATTTGTCTAGCCGTGATCCAAGCGGGTTCAAGTGCCTGAAGAGCATATCGGCCGAAGCAAATATGTTTGCCTCGACAAGATGCTCCCTTCATTCTTCCTCTATGTTGTTTACGAAATCTGGTTCTTTTGGGGTTATAGTTGATGGTTGTTTCTTAATTCCATCTCTACTGCAGAACCGGACATGAGAGTTTCTTCTCATCCAGCTCCTCGCGAATGAAATGATTCAATGCTATTCCAGATACACATGCATCTAATCTAATAAATAATACACTTAGTAATGGGATTTTTTGATATTTCATTTGTTATATAGTAAGCTGTATATACAAGATATACTGTCGAACGTATATCTTTTTTTTTTATGTATATTTATAGATAATTATTATTTTTACTCCTATCAATCACGCCAAAATAAAAATATATAAATATATGAAATTAATATATTAATTTCATCCAATACCAATATACCAATAAATAAATAAATAAAGGTTCGCGGGCGAATATTGACTCTTTCTTGATTTATTTTATTCGTCGGGTTAATCCACCGCGGCTTTTTAGAATAAATCAATTTGTTCTTGGTTCGTTCCGCCATCCCACCCAATGAATCATTAGGATTCGTTTTCAATAGAATCCTATACAATCACGGGTTCTGTCGTTCCCATAGCTTCGCCATTAATGGTTAGGCCTGAATTCTGCAATGGAGCCCCCCCAAAAAAATTTGTTCCCGTGCG